GATTTAGTTTATCAACCCGAATGATGAATAAAAAATGACGATATTTATTCAATTCATTCAACTTCTTTCCTATAAAAAAAGAAAGAAAAGAAAGGGAATAGAGAAAGGTTTATGTCTCAACGAATCGCACGTAGAGATATTGATAACACGCATAGAGTTAATGGTATTTCATAACTAATTGATTGAGCAGCAGCTCGTAGACCACCTAAAAAGGAATATTTATTATTTGATCCATATCCTGACATAAGAAGTCCAATGGGAGCAATACTTGAAATGGCGATCCATAAAAAAACACCGATATTGAGATCGGATAGAACAAGGTTAGAGCCAAAAGGAATTATTAAATAACTTAGTAGAATTGATATGACTGCTATGGATGGTCCGATACTGAATAAACGAGTATCTCCTCTAGATGGAAGAAGATTCTCTTTGAAAAGTAGTTTTGTGCCATCTGCTAGAGCTTGAAGAATTCCCAAAGGACCGGCATATTCAGGTCCAATACGTTGTTGTATCCCTGCGGATATTTCTCTTTCTAACCACACAATTGCTAGTACACCTATTGTGATTCCCAATACAGGAGTAAAAATAGGTACAAGCATCCATATGATCCCATAAACCTCTTTTAAGTATTCCAATCGGGAAAAAGAATTGATATCTTGTACTTCTGGTGTATCAATTATCATTTCAACGATCAACTTCTCCCATAATTATATCTATGCTACCTAGTATCGTCATAATGTCAGCCAATTTCATTCTTTTAACTAACTGAGGAAGAATTTGCAAATTGATAAAACCCGGCGGTCGAATTTTCCATCTCCAAGGAAAAACATTCTGATCCCCTATCAGAAAAATTCCCAACTCTCCCTTTGGGGCTTCGACTCTCACATAAAGTTCTTGTTTCGACAATTCAAAAGTGGGAGAAGGCTTTTTACTAATAAATCGATATTCAAAATCATTCAATTCGGGATCCCTCGCTCTATCAAAGCATCGGATTTCTAAATTCTCATACGGCCCTCCCGGAATTCCTTCCAGAGCCTGTTGAATAATTTTTATAGATGCCACCATTTCACCAATTCGTACTAAATAACGAGATAATGAATCTCCTTCTTTTTGCCATTGGACTTCCCAATCAAATTCGTCATAACACTCATAATGATCAACTTTACGAAGATCCCATTGTATTCCGGAAGCTCGTAGCATTGGTCCTGACAAACCCCAATTTATTGCTTCTTCTACACCAATAATGCCTACTCCCTCAACTCGTTCTAAAAAAATAGGATTACGCGTAATAAGTTTTTGATATTCAGCAACCCCTGTTAAAAAATAATCGCAGAAATCCAAACATTTATCTATCCATCCATGCGGTAGATCAGCAGCTACTCCTCCTATACGAAAATAATTATGCATCATTCTCATACCGGTGGCAGCTTCGAATAGATCATAGACTAACTCTCTTTCTCTGAAAATATAGAAGAAAGGAGTCTGTGCACCAATATCTGCCATAAAAGGGCCAAGCCATAATAAATGAGAAGCTATACGACTCAACTCCAACATAATCACTCTAATATAGCTGGCTCTTTTAGGTACTTGAATATTTCCCAACTGCTCTGGTGCATTTACGGTTATTGCTTCTGTGAACATAGTAGCTAAATAATCCCAACGTGTTACATAAGGCAAATATTGTATAATTGTTCGGTTTTCTGCAATTTTTTCCATCCCTCTGTGCAAATAACCTAGTATTGGTTCACAGTCAATAACATCTTCACCATCTAAAGTAACGATGAGTCGAAGAACACCGTGCATTGATGGGTGATGAGGACCCATATTGACTATCATGAGGTCTTCTCTTGTAGCTGGTACATTCATAGGTTTTCCCCTGATTCATTCTTCCATGAATTGCTGAAAACGAAAAGAAGTTCATCAAAATTCAAGATCTACTAAATCAAATAATTCAAAAGGACTCTTCAAATTAACGAATTTTTGTCTCCCGAATACCCAACTGACCAATTAATTCTTTATAACGTACTCTATTTTTCTTTGCCAAATAAGACAGCAACCGTTGACGTTTTCCCAGAATTTTCCGTAGACCTCTCTGAGATAAATAGTCTTTTCTGTGCAATTCCAAATGTGAAGTAAGTCTTCGGATCTTATTGGTGAAACTGAATACTTGAAATTCAACAGATCCCCTATTTGCTTCTTTTTGAGAAATAACTGAGATGAATAAGTTTTTTACCATAAAACGAAATCTTCTCTTCCCTCCCTTTTTTTCTTTTTTAAAAATTTGAATTTTACCCATCAGTAATATAATAATATTATAATTATAATAATAATATTATTATGCCGGTCATTTTAATCTAGTATACGCAATAATCTTTATTTCGTTATGGATACCTCGTTTATGAAATAAAATTAATCAATATCAATAAAAAATCTAATTGATATGTATTAGTATCATGCATCAGAATGTAATGTAAGACATCGCATGTGTGCATTTGTTTACTTTCATATACTAGATCTAGTAAGGATATATAAAAAATGTGACATCAACGAATTTTCAATCGTGGATACATATGTATCCTTATCATACTAAAACAACTACCATTATTGGTATCAAACCAATAGCGATTCATACAAGCTAAATCTTCTAATCGATAATTGGGCCAGAGAAAGAACTTTAATTTTTTTAATTTAATTAATTGATTTTTATCTCTATCAAGATGTTTGTTTTCATCCAAAAATTTATTACAGCTGTTCCCATTGCAAAATACTGGATTTCTAGCCACACCACTCCTATTCCTCAAATTGAAACAAATTAGAATTCTAAATTTTCTACGACGTCTAGGCGATAAAATATTTTCAGGAACAAGCAAATCATAATGATTTTTGTCTTTATTTCCAATCATCTTTTGACATCTTGCACTGAATTTATCACAATTCTTATTGTCAACATATCTTTCTTCTTGGTATCTTTGATTAGTTTGGTACTTACTCTTATGAACCAATGAAATACCTATAGTTTGATACATAATAAATTGTCCATCATTTTTTACAGACAGACGAATTGGTTCGATAATAAATATACCTCTTTTCATTTTCATCAATTCTGTAAGAGTTAAATCTTTATGAACCGGTATTAGATCCAGACTCATTTCTCCCCTTTGAATAGCAGATATACAAATTTCTCTTGGATTTATCAGTCTAAGCAGGAGACAATATACCTTGATATTATTGATCATTTTTTGATTTAAAGAATCATCCCATCTCAATTGAAAAAGCAAATATCTTTTTAGGAATAAATCGAGTTCTGCTTCCGTGTGATTCTTGAATTGCTTTTTCTTTGTACGTTTTTGCATGTCTGAGTCTGATCCTGCATAATCTTCTTCAATATCTTTTTCGTGGTTTGAGAGGACTGATTCAAGATTTCCTTGGTTTTGTACATCTGATCCAAGATCTACTTGTCCTGCGGATTCTTTTTCTTCTTGATTTCGATTCTCTAATTTTAAAAGTTTTTTTTCATTGGATGATATAAAAAGATTCCCTTTTTGCTTTCTATTGCTATTTCTATTTTTACTATAATTTTTATTTCCATTAAAATTTAAAAGAAGTAATTTGATTGGTATAACCCAGGGTTTCATTTTATATGTATTATAAAGTAGCACAAATTCTGGGAAGAACCAAGGTTCCAGATTCGATATGGAACGATTTAGTATTTCTTCATTCATCCCCATCCAATCAAAAAGGTCTTTTTGATTGGATGGTTTGATTTCTTGATCTTGTGTGAGATAAAAAAGACCTTTCTTATCAATTATTTGATAATTATTCGACCCGGTCTTGGTATTTTTATTACTGTTGATACTGGTATTGATCCAGACCTCAATATCGACCTTCTTTCTAAAGCAAAAATGGAGAATTTTCCAATCAAAATATTTTCTATCCGGGTTTTTCTTTATATACTCTATATACATAATATCATCTTCGCCTAGGTAATTATTGATAGGGATACCTTCCAGCATATCAAAAAATTTGCGTTTATGTGTGTTGTAATTATAAGAAATATCTTGGTTATTATTTACTTGTAATGGTGATCCATAAATATATGAGTCATTCTTATCTTCATAATTAATATATTTATATGATAAAAGGTCATATCTATAGTGTTTTTTAAAATTTTCTTTTTGATTCGTTAATGAGTCTGCTTCATAATCATTTTGTTTGTTGTAATGAATTAATTGATCTTTTTGAGATAAATCCCATTTGCTTAAATCTTTATTTTGATTTTGAGCCACACAATGTTGATTTACTCTATTTCGCCACTTTTGTGGTACTAATCTAGACCATATAATCGGAGATAAATATTTATATTGATAATGACCTCTTAACCAGTTCTTCCATTGATTCATTCCAGAATTACGAAGTTTCTTATGTCTTAATTCGTAATGAAATATTTCGTGTGCTCCAAAACCAAAATAATCTTTTCTTTCGTTCTTAAGAAAAAGAGATGTTCCGTTATATTGAAGGACAGATCTTAACTTATACAAGTTAATAACTTGGGTTTGTGATAATTTGTAAAATACATATGCTTGTGACAAGGAGGATAAGTCACAAAAAATCTGTGAACTCTTATTACTAATACTAGAAACTGACCTTTTTATAATCGAAATAAAGTGAATTTTCTTTTGATTTGGTTTACCAATTCTTTTTTGATTTCTTTCATTATTGTAAACGTATTTATCAATAATTTTTTTTGTTGATTCAATAAAAAATTGTGCATTGGTTCTGGGAATATTAATGAGACATAGAAGAATATCTATGTATATCCTTTCAATGAAAAATTTTATAAAATAATGTAATTTGCGAATTAATCGAGAATTCCTTCTTTTTAATATTTGCCAAATGCTTTTTTGTGATTCTAATCTTTTAGCATTATAACTAGCTTTGTTAGGGCTAATATTTATCTCTGGAGTTAGAAAGAGTTTTTTCTTGTCTTTTATAATTTTTTC